TCGTATCCATAGAAATCCTTTTGATTCTAAGGTGAAGATTCAATCATTTTCCCAACATCAGGAAACTCTTGGTACGTTGTTGAATCGAAAAAAGGAATGCCAATCTTTCATAATTTTGTCATCATCCAATTGTTCTCGAATAGGCCCCTTCAATACTTCGAGATATAATAATGCGACAAAAGGATCGGATCCCATGACTCCAATTAGGGATTTGTTGGGCCCTTTAGGTACTATTGTGCCTAAAATAGTAAATTTTTGTTCATCTTACTATTTAAGAACTTATAATCAAGTCTTTTTAAAGAAATATTTTTTACTTGAAAATATTCAACAGACTTTCCAAGTGCTTCAAGTACTTCCATTTCAATACTGTTTACTAGATGAAAATAGTAGGATTTATAATCCCGATCCATGCAGTAACATCATTTTGAATTCATTCCATTTGAATTGGTGTTTTCTACATCACGATTCTTGTGATGAGGCATGGACAATAATTAGCCTTGGACAATTCCTTTGTGAAAATGTATGTCTATTGAAATACGGATCACGCATAAAGAAATCTGGTCAAATTTTCATTGTTCATGTTGACTCTTTAGTTATAAGATCAGCTAAGCCCTATTTGGTAACTCCAGGAGCAACTGTCCATGGCCATTATGGGGAAACCTTTTCTGAGGGAGACACATTAATTACATTTATATATGAAAAATCGAGATCTGGTGACATAACGCAAGGTCTTCCAAAAGTGGAACAAATCTTAGAAGTTCGTTCAATCGATTCAATATCGATGAACCTCGAAAGAAGAGTTGAAGGTTGGGACGAACGTATCCGAAGGATTCTTGGGATCCCCTGGGGATTCTTTATTGGAGCTGAACTAACCATAGCCCAAAGTCGTATCTCTTTGGTTAACAAGATCCAAAAGGTTTATCGATCCCAGGGGGTACAGATCCATAATAGACATATAGAGATTATTGTACGTCAAGTAACATCAAGAGTTTTGGTTTCAGAAGATGGAATGTCTAATGTTTTTTTACCAGGGGAATTCATTGGATTGTTGCGAGCAGAGCGAGCAGGGCGCGTTTTGGACGAAGTGATCTGTTATCGGGCAATCTTATTGGGAATAACGAAGTCATCTCTGAATACTCAAAGTTTCATATCCGAAGCGAGTTTTCAAGAAACTGCTCGAGTTTTAGCAAAAGCTGCTCTACGAGGTCGTATTGATTGGTTGAAAGGTCTGAAAGAGAACGTTGTTCTGGGGGGGATTATACCGGTTGGTACCGGATTCAACAAATTAGTACATCGTTCAAAGCAAGACAAAAACATTCATTTTAAAATCAAAAGGAAGAATCTATTCGAGTTGGAAATGAGAGATATTTTGTTATACCATAGAGAATTATTTTGTTCTTGTGCCACAAACACTTTCGATGAGACATCAGACCAATCATTTACGTAATATAATTTACTAATTCTTAACAAGAGGTTCATTCTTTTTACTTTAACTCTCTGGTCCGATTATGGATTTCGTAATCAATGAAATAAAAAGAAAGGAATGAAATTAATGGTTTGGGTCATAGATCAATGGTCAATCCTGGTAGAAGGTTCCGTCGGAACAATTATTTATTTCACAGGGTACTGAATCTCTTTGAAAAAAAAAGAAAAAGAGAGAGTGTGGGAAAATGGGAAGACGATATTGGAACATCAATTTGGAAGAAATGATGGAAGCAGGAGTTCATTTTGGTCATGGTACTAATAAATGGAATCCTAGAATGGCTCCTTACATCTCTGCAAAGCGTAAGGGTATTTATATTACAAATCTTACTATAACTGCTCGTTTTTTATCAGAAGCTTGCGATTTAGTTTTTGATGCAGCAAGTAGGGGAAAAAATTTCTTAATTGTTGGCACCAAAAAGAAAGCAGCGGATTTAGTAGCATCAGCAGCAATAAGGGCTCGATGTCATTATGTTAATAAAAAATGGCTTGGTGGTATGTTAACAAATTGGTCTACTACAGAAACAAGACTTAAGAAGTTCAGGGACTTAAGAGCAGAACAAAAAACGGGGAAACTCAATTGTCTCCCCAAAGGAGATGCAGCAATGTTGAAGAGAAAGTTATCTACCTTGCAAGCATATCTGGGTGGGATCAAATATATGACGGGATTGCCCGATATTGTAATTATCGTTGATCAGCAAGAAGAATATACAGTTCTTCGAGAATGTGCCATTTTGGGTATTCCGACAATTTGTTTAATCGATACAAATTGTGACCCGGATCTTGCAGATATTTCTATTCCGGCCAACGATGATGCTATAGCTTCGATTCGATTTATTCTTACCAAATTAGTATCTGCAATTTGTGAGGGTCGTTCTAGTTATATCAAAAATGGTTGATTATCTTATCATTACTCTTATCATTAAGAAGAAGAAGATTAGTTTCTTTTTGGTGAACTCTATTTGATTGTTATTCTTTTGGGTTTCATCTTTTGGAGTTTGAACTATGTTTTGACTATCAAATAATATTGAAAAGATAAGATGATTGGTATTTTTTTTATGTGATTTATCGGTATCCGAAATCTACGATTCATAACTGAAATTCATGAATGAACATAGATGAATTGAGAAAGAGATGGTTGAATCAAAATAATTACTTTTTTTAAGTTCGATTTCTGTTAGAGGACAATATGAATGTTATACCATGTTCCATTAAAACACTCAAAGGGTTATACGATATATCAGGTGTAGAAGTAGGCCAACATTTATATTGGCAAATAGGAGGTTTACAAATTCATGCCCAAGTACTTATCACTTCTTGGGTTGTAATTGCTATCTTATTAGGTTCAGTCATCATAGCTGTTCGGAATCCACAAACCATTCCGACCGACGGTCAGAATTTCTTCGAATATGTCCTTGAATTTATTCAAGACTTGAGCAAAACTCAGATTGGAGAGGAGTATGGTCCTTGGGTTCCTTTTATAGGAACGATGTTCCTATTTATTTTTGTTTCTAACTGGTCAGGTGCTCTTTTACCTTGGAAAATCATAAAGTTACCTCATGGGGAGTTAGCTGCGCCCACGAATGATATAAATACTACTGTTGCTTTAGCTTTACCCACGTCAGTGGCATATTTCTATGCGGGTCTTAGCAAAAAAGGATTGGGATATTTCGGGAAATACATTCAACCAACTCCAATACTTTTACCAATTAATATTCTAGAAGATTTCACCAAACCTTTATCTCTTAGTTTTCGACTTTTCGGGAATATATTGGCTGATGAATTAGTGGTTGTTGTTCTTGTTTCTTTAGTGCCTTCAGTAGTTCCTATACCTGTCATGTTTCTTGGATTATTTACAAGTGGTATTCAAGCTCTTATTTTTGCAACTTTGGCTGCGGCTTATATAGGTGAATCCATGGAGGGTCATCATTGACTCACTTTCGAAATAGTCTTTTTTGAAGCTTATCCCAAATAAAGCAATGCAGGGGGTTCAATATAATCCAATCAAATAGCTACATGTATGTATATATCAAGAAAGATAGATTATATTGCATAATTTGGAAGAGAAAAGAAGGGTTGCGGATCCTACTACATATATATTTAATGCCTATGAGTATCAATACTTTGTGTATGTTTTGAATAATGGTTCCAGAATACGATTTAATAGAATTTGAATAGAATAAAAAGTGCAGGTGATTTACGTTATGGAAGAATAAAAGTATATGTTATTTATTAGTTAGATAGTAATTACTCCTATCTCTTTTTTTCTAGCCTACTGCATTTAGATGGATTCCCATATAAGTCCTTTTTCTATTTTGTCTGTGATTGTGAATTGAATGAAAGAGAAAGAATAGAATAGTTTATAAATAAGGAAACGCAATGACTAAAACCATATACATATATATTTCTATAAAGTAGAATTCTATAAAGTAGAAAGTAAAAAAGGTATATCGAAGTAGTTCTGACAATTTAGTAATATTCTGAATTACATTTGGAATTTTTAGCTACTTCGACCCAATATATTTTAGTGATAAAGATTAAAAAAGAAAAAATAAGTGTAGTAAAGTAAATAGTAAAAGTAGAAGTAGAAAAAGAAGTAGATTAAGTACTAATTCATTGGTTGGTTGTATCATTAATCATTTCTTTTTTTGGTGCGAGGAACTTACCATGAATCCACTTATTTCTGCTGCTTCCGTTATTGCTGCTGGATTGGCTGTAGGGCTTGCTTCTATCGGACCTGGGGTTGGTCAAGGCACTGCTGCGGGCCAAGCCGTAGAAGGTATTGCGAGACAACCAGAAGCTGAGGGTAAAATACGAGGTACTTTATTGCTTAGTCTGGCTTTTATGGAAGCTTTAACAATTTATGGACTGGTCGTGGCATTAGCTCTTTTATTTGCAAATCCTTTTGTTTAATGTTTCATTTCATCGTAGAATAAAAATGTAAAAAAAAAGAAAAGAAGAAAAACATAACCATAACTAAGAAATTTGAGAATTCTCAAATTCCATTAAGAATAATAAGCGGAGTTATACAAAAAGAACTCTGTGTTCTTTGTTAGTCCTATCTATAAAGGGAGATCATATGAAAAATATAACCGATTCTTTTGTTTCCGTGGGGCACTGGCCATCCGCTGGTAGTTTCGAGTTTAATACCGATATTTTAGCAACGAATCCAATAAATCTAAGCGTAGTGCTGGGTGTATTGATTTTTTTTGGAAAGGGAGTGTGTGCGAGTTGTGTATTTCAAGAATAGGTTGGATTTCACCGGCTGCACTTTATTTATATTTATGTATTCTTTTTTATAGCAGAAATAGGAACAAAAGGTGCACAATCTCGACGAATTACTTCGTAATTGGATTTCATTCAGAAATCCTATGTAAGAACTATAGCATTTCGTGACTAATTGGTAAATGAACTTTGATTCTCTTCTCTATCAACCAATAATGTTGAGGTCTTTTATATGGTTAAAGATAAATTGTTTGAAGTCCAGGCACAGCATAGCATGGTACTCTTTCTACCGC